CGAAAAATGCCATTGCCAAAAAGTGACAAGGTAAAATTTCCATTTCTTCATGAAAATGAATGTCCCTTTTGAAGCCAGAATGGATCTTTTTTGATACCTAATATAATGCATGAAAGGTTCCTTGACCAACCGCGGGTTTGCCCCCAAATCCTTAATCTTAACAAAGACGTTCACAAGACGTTCTATTTTTATATAGAAATAGATTCGTTCAAGAAAAACTCCAGAAGATGTTGATCGTAAATGAAAAGATTGGTTACGTAGAAAGACGAAAATGGATTCATATTCACATACGTGAGAATTATATAAGAATAAGAATAATCTTTTATTTTTTTTTAAAGAAGGGGAATTGGCTTTCTTTGGAATAAGAAGACTATTCCAATTACAATATTCATTGAGAAAGACTCGTAATAAATGCAAGGAGGAAGCATCTTTTACGCAATAGCGAAGGATTTGAACCAAGATTTCCACATGAACAGGGCGAGGTATTACCATATCTAACACAAAATTTAAATGTGAAAAAGTGTCCTCGAAACAGGGAAATATTGAATGAATTGATCGTAAATTCTGAGATTTTCCTATCTTGTTCGTTTCCCCTTCTAGACAGGATAGGAATTGTAAAGAAAACGGAATTTCGACAATAAAAGCAAACCCCTCTGATATGATTTGAGAATACAAATTCTTGTTGCGCCCCCAAAATGGATTTTGGTTAGAATCATTAGGAGAAATCAGAAAATGATTCTGTTGATACAGTCGAGTAATTAACCGTTTCACAATCAGTAAACTGGATTTATTGTCATAACCCAGATTTTCCGACAAAATCCATTTACTCAAAGCACGATTATGAGCAAATGCATAAATATACTCCTGAAAGATAAGTGGATACAGGAAGTCATGTTGTTCAGATCTCTCCAGCTGTAAATATCTTTGGATTTCCTCCATTTGAAATTCGATTTGAATTAAAGGTAGAAGATTGGGGGGGTTATCAAATGATACATAGTGCGATACAGTCAAAACAAGGTATTCTGTAAAAATCGATACCTCGGGGACAGATAAACTAATCAACAGATTCTCTACCCTCTCCTTTTTCCATCCATTTCATTTAATTCGTCTATGTTTGTGTTATAGAATAACAAGATGGTTAGAAATCTTTTATTTTTTAAACCGAATCGCTCTTTTGATTTCGGAAAAAACTTTCTTTATCAATATACTGCTTCTTTTACACACGCATCTTCAGTCCATAATGGAGAATGTCAATAGTTAGGATTCATTAAAAAAAATAGAATCCACTCGTGGAGTGATAAGTGCTTCCCGTATCAGGCACCAATTTATTTTTAACGTCTAGTTAGATCGGGAAATTATTCAAATTAAGAACAGAAGCCGGTTGCTTTTTCTTTCTGATAATTAATTGAAGCCGCAGGGCTCCTATCCATTTATTCATTCGACCCAACTTTCTTTTGTTCCGTTCCAAGAATTTGAAAAAGGTTTTATACCAATCCGATAAGAATGAAATATCCTCTCCGATAAGAATGAAATATCCTCAGAACTCTCCATTGATACGACATGCTATTTTTTCCATTTATTCCCTTTCAGGATCAGTCGCGGTCTTCCAAAGTTTACCAAGGTTACGGACGAATTCGTCACTTCATCCAAATGTGTAAAAGATTCTAGCCGCACTTAAAAGCCGAGTACTCTACCGTTGAGTTAGCAACCCGAAAAAAACAAACATAGATTAAACAAAACCTCAACAAAGGGTGTATAGATACAATCAAATTCAATTAAATTGATTTTAAACAAAGAGAAAAAAAGATATTATACAAACTAATCAAACCTATGAGTTAACAAATCTAACAAAAAAACAGATTTGATAATGGATTCAAAACATAAAAATGAAGTGATTCAATGAAAATACAAGAAATTGTCAGATAAAATAAAAGAAAAAAAAAGATACAGCATTGTGAAAATGGATAGAGCATCTCTTATGTTATCTAGCTTTCTTTCAATCAAAAAAACCTCTTGTATCAAAGAAAACATCATTTGAATAAGATAAAGTAACAAAACTATGGGACAAAAATAAATAGACCCGGATCGCTTATCACGATGAATTATATTTGTTCAATACACTGTTGTCAATATAAATGTTGAGAAAAGAATACATTGGAAAAGAGAAATTACATGAAATAAAATCCTTTTTTAAATCCTTTGAATTTCAATTTAACAATGAAATACAATAATATTCAAAATTGTCTTGGATTGACACTACATATCTAATCTACATAGATAGAAAAAGTATAAATCGAAGAATAAAAAAGGAAGAATTCAAAAAAAATATCGGATTTTTTAGTCCCTAATGCTAATGTATTTGATCAATCCAAGTGGACTAAGCAAAGTAGATTCCTTGTTCTTGCTTAGTCGAGTTCCAATGAAAACCACACAATTAAATAAAGGAAATGCGGAAATTTGATATTTATAAGATCAATCAATTTGGTCATTCTAGACCATCTAGACCATACCATAAGATTCGACAGAATCTATGATAAATAAATATGAATACGGAAGAAAAAAAGAAAAAGGGGGGCAAGTAGAAAAAAGTTAGACAAAGTTATATACAAGTCGCTACCCCCCCTGGTATTTCTTTAATTGAATTTCATTTGATTAGGCGGAAGTTCCTTAAAAACTTCGGCTTTCTTTAAAAGATTCTGAACAGTTCCCGTGGGTTGAGCACCCCTTTCAAGGAAATATAGAATAAGAGGAACATTTAAAAAAGTTTGATTCTTCATTGGATCATAAAAGCCCACCCTTCTAAGATCTTTTCCTTCTCTTCGGGATCGAACATCAATTGCAACGATTCGATAGATGGCTCATTGGGATAGATGTAGATGAACAATACCCCCCCTAGAACCGTATAGGAAGTTTTCTCCTCGTACAGCTCGCGAAAAAATGATTTGATTCGAAGTTTTGTCTATATATGCAATTCTAATAAATTAAATGACAAATGCGCCCATAAAATAAATTAGACTATGATTTCAGTCTTTTTTTCTTCCTGAAAATGAAAAATAAACCATTCGTACTCATAACTCAAGTTGGATAACTCTCAAATAGTTCAAAGGAAAAATCTTTAGTCAATTTCATTTATTGAGTCGTCTTTACTCCCTTTTGTTTGTCTCGTTTAAACCATTTCAAATTCTATTTGGATTCTTTAGTCCGATCCAGTTATTGAGACGATTGAGACAATTAAAAGGGTGTTTCCTTGTTCTTAGATCCTTTCCTTACTTTTAATCATTGGGTTTAGACATTACTTCGGTGTTTCTTAATTCTTTCAAAATAAAATGGCAGCAACATACCCCCTTTTGATTTCTTTCGATCAAAAAATCCTATGGACAGTCGATTCCCGCGTGATACACTTTGAATCGAAAAATTGGAATCAATTTCAACAAGTTTTGCTTTTGAATTGGAAACTTGCTCGAATTGGATCCTTTCGATTCCTATATATGTTCGATATATTTACGAAGTTGTTCCTCCAATTGATTGGCATTAACCCTAGATCCTTGCCCCCGAGAAATGAATTAATACTTTCTATTCGAGCTCCAGCGTGCACTATTTACAACCCAACAAAAAACGAAGGGTTCGGGTGTAACAGAACAAACAATGTCGAGCCAAGAGCACCCTTATTCCTAGACAAATCAAAAATGGTGGATGTAAAAATCCACAACGGATCGTGTCCTTCAAGTCGCACGTTGCTTTCTACCACATCGTTTCAAACGAAGTTTTACCATAACATTCCTCTAATTTGGAACCGGTATGAAATTGATTCAATTATGGAATCATGAATAGTCACTGGTTCAGCTGTCCATAGACATCGTAATCTAGACTTTTCTTCTATATATGAATATATGATATGTGGAACTATTTTTCTGAAAAAGTCTTAGCAAGACGGCATTTTTAACATACATAAATAATATATAGATCCGAGAAAAAAATAGAAATAGAGAAACGAATAACTTTTAACTTTTTGAATCTGCATCTTCAAGTGACTCAATAGGATAGATTAAATGATTTCTTACTTTTTCAAAGCTTCCACGTACAAGGAATCTTTCGAATTGAAAAGGTTTCCTATTTCTACATCATTATTAAATGGAATTTGAAGAAAATTGGACAATAAGCATCACCTTTTATCTTCATAGGAGGATCGGTCGTTCTTTTTGAATTGACTCATCACTGATTGAATTTCAAATATAAATTTGAAAGGGGAGGTTCTTCGTATCTATCAGATAGACTGAACAATTGTCACTGTTATAGATATTCTAGATTATCGAATATCTATAATTTTAGTTTAAATAATTTAAGGATTACAAATCTTTTTCACAAAGAACCAAAAATTTTCTTGTCATTGAAATAGAATGATACGTAACATTTATATAATTATATTATACGATTGATATGTATTTGGTTTAAATGGGGTTGAGGAATATTGACTCTTGTGAGAAAGTGAATACAAAGGGATAGGATAAATCACCCCTGCCTCGAGCCTTAAATAGATAATAGATTTCTAATTTTTCATTCGAGTCAAACACGAAATACCTAAATCAAATTAGATTCAAAGAAAAAACATCAGCTCCATAACATATTTCTATATAATATGGAACTTGATCATTTATTAATGAAATTCGAACAGACACAGATATTCAAATTAATATGGATTAACTCCTACCCACTCCCCTATTTCTTTCTATAGTAATAATGGAGCATAAAAAATGGACTGCGCTGGGACGGAAGGATTCGAACCTCCGAATAGCGGGACCAAAACCCGTTGCCTTACCACTTGGCCACGCCCCATTTCAATTTCTAATCGACACTAAGAAACAATAATATTGGTATTGCTTGTTTGTCAACTCGAGTCCAAATATCTATAGATCTATAGAATCGATTGGTACTAGGATTTTGATACATATAGATATAGAATTCAACTTAATTTATTGATCATTACATAGAATTCAATTAAGATATTGTATGAAAGTATGATTTCTTCTATCCTCCTTTGAGAATTGGAGGATTTTTGGTTGGGTGGATTCAAAGAAAAAGAAGGGTTTTTGTCTACCTTACTTACTTTCTTTTTCCTTATAGCAAAAACGCAACCAAAATGCAATTATCTCCAATAACAAAATGTCTGTTATGCTTAATATCGTTAGTTTGATCTGTATTTGTATTAATTCTCCCTTTTATTCGAGTAGTTTTTTCTTCGGCAAATTGCCCGAAGCCTATGCTTTTTTGAATCCAATCGTGGATGTTATGCCAGTCATACCTTTGTTTTTTTTTCTCTTAGCTTTTGTTTGGCAAGCTGCTGTAAGTTTTCGATGAGATCCTGAATAATAATATCCTAGAAAATGTATGATTTCCTCGATAAAAAAATTCTAACAATTGAAAAAATAAGATAAGTTTTAGAGTATGAACCCTCGATTCACACGCTGAAATTCGTGTATAGTCGACAAAACCCAGGCTTACCCTCATTTCCTCATTTTTGACCCCTTTCCAGTGAAAGACCCTAACCCTATTAGGGTCTCCCACAATATAATATCTAATTTGGATATAAACCGAAATTTGGGTTAATAAAAAACAAATGAATTTGTGACAATGCATTTCTAGAAAAACCCCATTTCTTTAGGATATGTGGTAGAAAAATAGAAGATCTATTCTCTTTTTTTTTCAAAAAAACCATCTTGGAGATTGTGTAATGCTTACTCTGAAACTCTTCGTTTATACCGTAGTGATATTTTTTGTGTCTCTTTTTATCTTTGGATTCCTATCTAATGATCCAGGGCGAAATCCTGGACGTGAAGAATAAAATACAGGGGGTTTTCCTTGGTTTTAGTTAATTTTCAAATTTTCTTAGGATTTTCTCTATTCTACACGTTTCACTAAGATTTTCCAAATTTGAAAAAAACCAAATAAATTCATCAACGGAAAGAGAGGGATTCGAACCCTCGGTACGAATAACTCGTACAACGGATTAGCAATCCGACGCTTTAGTCCACTCAGCCATCTCTCCCAATTGAAAAAGATAATTACTACATTACACATAATGTAAAGAATCTTTCTTCTTTCTCTATTCTATTATATATATAGAGATCCATAAATCGGGAATTTCCCTTATCTAAAAGATGGGCTCGACCGCCCGAACAATCGAACTAAAATAAAAAAAAAATCAGCAAGACCCTTTTTTGTTGATTTTGTTCGAAAGCCCTTCTTATTCTCATGGCCCGGCCCGGTCAGTACCTAGCCGGGCTCTTTTTTTTGTTCCAACGAATTATAATGATTTATCTGATATCTCATTTGAAAACAAAAAAACTTTTGTTATTATATTATTATATGCAATTGAATATTTTATATTCAAGCAACAAAAAAAAAGAACAAAGACTATTTACATTCTTTTTCTTGTTATATTTTACCAAACTCAAAAAGAAACTATCGATTCTTCCACCATTTTAATTTGGATCTCCCCGCAAAAAAGTGCAACGTTCTCATTTTGATGATTCTTTGATGATCCTATCTTGATCATGCTCAACGATCTTGTTCGACAAAAGATCCATTTGTATACAATAATCATATTGTAGCGGGTATAGTTTAGTGGTAAAAGTGTGATTCGTTCTATTAACCGTTAATAGTTAAAGGGTCTTTCGGTTTTATTCATATTCCGACCAAAAACTTTATTTCTTAAAAAGATTTAATCCTTTACCTCTCAATGAGAAATTCGAGAAAAAAATACGAATTCTCGTGATTTGTATCCATGCGTCACTTATAAATTGAAAAGTTGGATTATGAAATTGCGAAACATAATTTTTGAATTGGACCAAAAATTCCAATTGAATAAGTATGAGTAAAGGATCCATGGCAGAAGATAGAAAGTCCATTTCGAATCGTAACTAAATCTTCCATTTTTTTTTTCTAAAGAAATAAATTGGAGCAAAATAGCTATTCAACGACGACTTTGGTTTACTAGAGACATCGACATATTGTTTTAGCTCGGTGGAAACAAAATCCTTTTCCTTAGGATCCTCTCAAATAGAAATAGAGAACGAAGTAACTAGAAAGATTGTTAGAATCACCTTCTTCTAGAAGGATCATCTAGAAAGCGATTCATTTTGTTTGTTTGTATTCAAACAAAAAGCTGACGTAGGTGTTATGGGTATCTTTTTGTTCATTTTGTTCACATCTTAGATCTATGAATTTACTCATATTCCATAAAGGAGCCGAATGAAACCAAAGTTTCATGTTCGGTTTTGAATTAGAGACGTTCAAAGCAATGAATTGAACGTCGACTATAACCCCTAGCCTTCCAAGCTAACGATGCGGGTTCGATTCCCGCTACCCGCTTATTTCCTTTTTTCTAAATATTCTATTCGAATTCTATTCTAGAATAGATTTTATCTATTTTAATTACGATTAGTGAATCATTGAATATACAATTCCAAAAATGATCTCACATATAATCCTATTTTTTTTGTT